GAACGGTGCACTAATCCCTTGAATCCGGTACCAACGGGTATCATCCCACCTATAACAACGTTCTCTTTTAGGCCTTTCAACCAATCGATACGGCCCCGAAGAGCTGCTTTGGCTAAAACTCGAGCAGTTTCTTGAAAACTCGCTTCGGATATGAAACTTTGAGTATTCAAAGATGTTCTTGTTATTCCCAATAGGACGGCCCTGTAACAAATCGATTCTTCCAAAGCGCGCCCCGTTCGTTCTGCTCGCAACAATCCAATTAGTTCTCCGGGTAAAAAAACATTAGACATTCCATCCTCTGAAACCAACACTTTTGATGTTATTTGGCGTACAATAATTTCTATGTGCCTATTATGGATTTGAACCCCCTGGGATCGATAAACCTTTTGGATCTTATTAACTAAAGATATACGACTTTGCACTATAGTTAGCTCAGCACCAATCAAGAATCCCCAAGGACTTCCAAGAATTCTTGTTATATGCTCGTTCCAACCCTCAACTCTTTTTTCTAGGTTCATCGATATTGAATCAATTGAACGCACTTCTAACACTTGTTCCACTTTTGGAAGACCCTGCGTTATATCACCGGATCTCGATTTTTCATATATAAATGTAACTAATGTATCTCCGTCGTAAAGGATTTCTCCATAATGGCCATGAACAGTTGCTCCTGGAGTGGCCAAATAAGGCTTAGCAGATCTTATTACTACAGAGTCAAGTTGAACAATCAAAACTTGACCCGATCTTAGGTGTGGTCCGTTTTTAGCTATACATACATTTTCACAAATAAACTGTCCAAGACTAATTATTGTAGATATTTCTTCACAAGAATTATCATAATAATTGTGAGGGAGAAAATACCAATTCAAATTGAATGAATTCAAAACGATGTTACTGCATGGATTAGGATTATAAATCCTCCCACTTTCATCCATTAAATAATATTTAATTACTTGAAAAGTCTGTTTTAAATTTTCAAGTTGCAAATATTTAGTTACCAAGACCTGATTATGAGTTATTAAATAGTAAAATGAATAAAAATTCACAATTTGAAGGGCTGTTCCTAAAGGGCCAATTGAATTCCTAATTTGAATTATAGGATCTTTTTTAATTGATTCTTTTATCACATTGTGAAATTTTACATCGTTGAATGGACCCATTCGAAAACAATTAGATGATGACAAAATTATCAAAGATGGGCATTCCTTATTTTTATTTAACAAGGTGCGAATAGTTCCTTGATTTTGCCTAGGTGATTGTTTCATCTTTGGCTTGGCATAAGTGGAATAAAAGGGATTGATATTAGTGTGATCTGACACATTATTAGAGATCAATTCCGAGCCTGACGGATCATTCCTTTTTCTCGGATACGAAATATGGGATTTCACTAAGTCGATTTTTAAAAAATCTTGAATCAGACCCTTTGCCCTTACTTCAACAAAAGAAGCGTGAGCCTCCTCGATAGAAGAACTTTTTTTGTCTTGGTCCCAATTCAAAATTAAACAAGTCCGAACTAATTGAATACTTGTGTCAGAAATTCCCCGAATTGGTTTGCCATTTCCGTAAACAATATAATTGACAACTTGAAGTTGCATATTATCCTTTTCTTGGAACAGATCCGGGGGGAAGAGTGTTGCTAAATTTATACCGTCCGCTATTTCATATGTCACTACAGGTCGAACTAAAACAAAATACTTTTTCTTAGTAGGTGTGATCCTTTGCACATAGATCCAATTTTTCAACTTTTTGGATTCCTTAGAATTTGTTTTTCCTGTTCCTGGTGGTATCAAGATGCCACAGTGTCGAGATATCTTATCTGTCTCTCCAGGAAAATGGATATTTCCAGAAAAAATTTTAAGTTCAATCTTTTTTTTTTTTCTCTCCACTCGGACTAATCCGCCCACTCTGCTTCTTGTATTTAAAGCGATTCGTGTATCTACCCCAATCAGACTATTGTTCCGTACCATTATCGAAGAAGATTCAGGTAAAATATGTACTTCTTCGGGAATGAAAAAAAATCGATCTATTTTCATTTGGTATTTTGGCTTAAATTCTTTGATTCCTCGATACTCAATCAAATCCTCTTTTTTAACGATTGAATGCATCCCTAAAGTTCCATATTTAGTAATTCCCGAACTTTTTCTTCCGTATCGAGGATCGTCAAAATAAGCAAGAATATTATTTCTACGGAAAATACCATTTATGGGTAGTTCAATCGAAATACCTGAATGGGGTATTTGTTCTTTCTCTCGTTCTTGAATCGATTGGAATGGAATGACAAATCTATTTCTTCGCCTTTTTGCCAATAAATCAGAATTCTCGCGCAGAATCGAAGGATATATCAGATTACAATGACCAGTACATATGATTCGATTAATTTCTGAATAATCAGGACTCCTCTCTTGTTTTTTTTTACCAGAAAAAAAAGAACTAAAACGGATTTGATCATTATTCGCTGAGAAACTAGCTGAGAAACTAGAAAGATATCTTCGTTCTCTTT